GATACTCACCTGCTTCGATTTCCACTTTCCGTAATCTAACCCGAGCTCTTTCGAGCTGTTCAATGGCTCCTCTACGTAATTCTTCTGAATTTCGAATAGTACTCAAGATCCTCTGTTTTCGCTTATCTAATAAATCATTTAATGAAAGTAGATTATCTTTCCATTCATTTCACAACTATAATATCTCTTCCCGAACCAAACATGAATCTTTCGATTCATTTGGCTCTCACGCTCAATTGTTTCTTTTATATTTTCTTTGATTGATGGGCATTCCCATATCTTTGAATGGAATGAGCCTATCCTCTATTTTCTGTTCGTACTCAAAGATATTGATAACATCAGAATCTTAGGAGGACTCTTCAGACCAGACAAAAAATAAAAAATTGTCAGCAAAGTTGTTTCTTTATTTGTTCTTTATTTACAACTTATTAAAAAAAAAAAAAAAGATTTTAAAGAAAAAAGAATTCTATTAGAATAGAAATAAAATTGAATATAATTCTGAACTTCATTCTCATTATTATTAGAATGAGATTTCGATTTTTTCATCCAAAAAATTCTCTTTTTTATACAAATACAATACATAGGTCGTCGATTCGGCAGTGGATAAAAAAGGGGGGAAGATACCCATCTTTCCAGTTAATGGTTCAAATAATTTTATTCATATGAGTGTTCTACATCGAATAAATTCCCAATTATTCCTTTTTTCTTTTTATCATTTTTCACCCTTTTTGGTACTCACGTAGCGGTAGAAAGAGTACCATGCTATGCTGTGCCTGGACTTCAAACAATTTATCTTTAACCATGTAAAAGACCTCAACATTATTGGTTGATAGAGAAGAGAATCAAAGTTCATTTACCAATTAGTCACGAAATGCTATGGTTCTTACATATGATTTCTGAATGAAATCCAATTCAGAAGTAATTCGTCGAGATTGTGCACGCTTTGTTCCTAGTTCTGCTATAAAAAAATACATAAATAGAAAGAAAGTGCAGCCGGTGAAATCCAACCTATTCTTGAAATAAACAACTCGCACACACTCCCTTTCCAAAAAAAATCAATACACCCAGCACTACGCTTAGATTTATTGGATTTGTTGCTAAAATATCGGTATTAAACTCGAAACTCCCAGCGGATGACCAGTGCCCCACGGAAACAAAAGAATCGGTTAGATTTTTCATATGCTCTCCCCTTATAGATAGGACTAACAAAGAACAGAGTTCTTTTTGTATAACTCTGCTTATTCTTATTAATGGAATTTGAGAATTCTCAAATTTCTTAGTTATGGTTCCATTTTTATTCTACGATGAAATGAAACATTAAACAAAAGGATTTGCAAATAAAAGAGCTAATGCCACGACCAGTCCATAAATTGTTAAAGCTTCCATAAAAGCCAGACTAAGCAATAAAGTACCTCGTATTTTACCCTCTGCTTCTGGTTGTCTCGCAATACCTTCTACAGCTTGGCCCGCAGCAGTACCTTGACCAACCCCAGGTCCGATAGAAGCAAGCCCTACAGCCAATCCAGCAGCAATAACGGAAGCAGCAGAAATAAGTGGATTCATGGTAAGTTCCTCGCACCAAAAAAAGAAATGGTTAATGATACAACCAACCAATGAATTATTACTTAATCTACTTCTACTTTTACTATTTACTTTACTACACTTATTTTTTATTTTTTGATCTTTATCACTAAAATATATCGGGTCGAAGTAGCTAAAAACTCCAAATGGAATTCATAATATTACTGAATTGTCAGAACTACTTCGATATACCATTTTTACTTTATACCTTATTTAAATAGATATATAGATATGTATACGGTTTTAGTCATTGCGTTTCCTTGTTTATCAAATATTCTATTCTTTCTCTTTCATTCAATTCACAATCACAGACAAAATAGAAAAAGGGCTTATATGGGAATCCATCTAAATGCAATGGGAAAGAGATAGGGATAATTACTATTTAACTAGTAAATAACATATACTTTTATTCTTCCATAACGTAAATCACCTGCACTTTTTATTCTATTAAATCGTATTCTGGAACCATTCTTCGAAACATACACAAGGATTGATACTCATAGGCATTACATATATGTAGTAGGATCCCCAACCCTTCTTTCTCTTCAAAATTCTGCAATATAATTTATCTTTCTTCATATATACATACATGTAGCTATTTGCATTTTCTTATACAACCCAGTGGATTATATTGAACCCCCCCATTGCTTGAATTGGAATAAGCTTCAAAAAAGACTATAAAGTTAGTCAATGATGACCCTCCATGGATTCACCTATATAAGCCGCAGCCAAAGTTGCAAAAATAAGAGCTTGAATACCACTTGTAAATAATCCAAGAAACATGACAGGTATAGGAACTACTGAAGGCACTAAAGAAACAAGAACAACAACCACTAATTCATCAGCCAATATATTCCCGAAAAGTCGAAAACTAAGAGATAAAGGTTTTGTGAAATCTTCTAGAATATTAATTGGTAAAAGTATTGGAGTTGGTTGAATGTATTTCCCAAAATATCCCAATCCTTTTTTGCTAAAACCCGCATAGAAATATGCCACTGACGTGGGTAAAGCTAAAGCAACAGTAGTATTTATATCATTCGTGGGCGCAGCTAACTCCCCATGAGGTAACTTTATTATTTTCCAAGGTAAAAGAGCACCTGACCAGTTAGAAACAAAAATAAATAGGAACATCGTTCCTATAAAAGGAACCCAAGGACCATACTCCTCTCCAATCTGAGTTTTGCTCAAGTCTTGAATAAATTCAAGGACATATTCGAAGAAATTCTGACCGTCGGTCGGAATGGTTTGTGGATTCCGAACAGATAGGATGACTGAACCTAATAAGATAGCAATTACAACCCAAGAAGTGATAAGTACTTGGGCATGAATTTGTAAACCTCCTATTTGCCAATAGAAATGTTGACCTACTTCTAAACCTGATATATCGTATAACCCTTTAAGTGTTTTAATGGAACATGGTATAACATTCATATTGTCCTCTAACAGAAATTGAACTTCAAAAAAGTAATTATTTTGATTCAAACATCTCTTTCTCAATTCATCTATGTTCATTCATGAATTTAAGTTATGAATCGTATATTTCGAATACCGAGAAATCACATAAAAAAAAATACCAATCATTTTCTATTTTAAATATTATTCAATGTTCAAAAAATAGTTCAAACTCCAAAAGATGCAAACCAAAATAGTAAAAATCAAAGAGAGTTTACCAAAAACAAACTAATCTTCTTCTTTCTTCTTCTTAATGATAAGATTAATGATAAGATAATCAACCATTTTTTATATAACTAGAACGGCCCTCACAAATTGCAGATACTAATTTGGTAAGAATCAATCGAATCGAAGCTATAGCATCATCGTTGGCCGGAATAGAAATATCTGCAAGATCTGGGTCACAATTTGTATCGATTAAACAAATCGTCGGAATACCCAAAATGACACATTCTCGAAGAACCGTATATTCTTCTTGCTGATCAACGATAATTACAATATCGGGCAATCCCGTCATATATTTGATCCCACCCAGATATGCTTGCAAGGTAGATAACTTTCTCTTCAACATTGCTGCATCTCCTTTGGGGAGACGATTAAGTTTCCCCATCTTTTGTTCTGCTCTGAAGTCCCTGAACTTCTGAAGTCTTGTTTCTGTAGTAGACCAATTCGTTAACATACCACCAAGCCATTTTTTATTAACATAATGACATCGAGCCCTTATTGCTGCTGATGCTACTAAATCCGCTGCTTTCTTTTTGGTGCCAACGATTAAGAATTTTTTTCCCCTACTTGCTGCATCAAAAACTAAATCGCAGGCTTCTGATAAAAAACGAGCAGTTATAGTAAGATTTATAATATGAATACCTTTACGCTTTGCAGAGATGTAAGGAGCCATTCTAGGATTCCATTTATTAGTACCATGACCAAAATGAACTCCTGCTTCCATCATTTCTTCCAAATTGATGTTCCAATATCGTCTTCCCATTTTCCCACACTTTCTATTTTTCTTTTTTTTTTTCAAAGAGATTTAGTACCCTGTGAAATAAATAATTGTTCCGACGGAACCTTCTACCAGGATTGACCATTTATCTACGACCCAAACCATTTCATTCTTTATTTTTTAATTCATTGATTACCAAATCCATAATCGGACCAGAGAGTTAAAGTAAAAAGAATGAACCTCTTGTTAGGAATTAGTAAATTACATTACGTAAATGATTGGTCTGATGTCTCATGGAAAGTGTTTGGGGCACAAGAAAAAAATAAATCTCTATGGTGTAACAAAATATCTCTCATTTCCAACTCGAATAGATTCTTTCTTTTGATTTTAAAATGAATGTTTTTGTCTTGCTTTGAACGATGTACTAATTTTTTGAATCCGGTACCAACCGGTATAATCCCCCCCAGAACAACGTTCTCTTTCAGGCCTTTCAACCAATCAATACGACCTCGTAGAGCAGCTTTTGCTAAAACTCGAGCAGTTTCTTGAAAACTCGCTTCGGATATGAAACTTTGAGTATTCAGAGATGACTTCGTTATTCCCAATAAGATTGCCCGATAACAGATCGCTTCGTCCAAAACACGCCCTGCTCGCTCTGCTCGCAACAATCCAATAAATTCCCCAGGTAAAAAAACATTAGACATTCCATCTTCTGAAACCAAAACTCTTGATGTTACTTGACGTACAATAATCTCTATATGTCTATTATGGATCTGTACCCCCTGGGATCGATAAACCTTTTGGATCTTATTAACCAAAGAGATACGACTTTGGGCTATGGTGAGTTCAGCTCCAATCAAGAATCCCCAGGGGACCCCAAGAATCCTTCGGATACGTTCGTCCCAACCTTCAACTCTTCTTTCGAGGTTCATCGATATTGAATCAATTGAACGAACTTCTAAGATTTGTTCCACTTTTGGAAGACCTTGTGTTATGTCACCAGATCTCGATTTTTCATATATAAATGTAATTAATGTATCTCCTTCATAAAAGGTTTCCCCATAATGGCCATGGACAGTTGCTCCTGGAGTGACCAAATAGGGCTTAGCTAATCTTATAACTAAAGAGTCAACATGAACAATGAAAATTTGACCAGATTTTTTTATGCGTGATCCGTATTTCAATAGACATACATTTTCACAAAGGAATTGTCCAAGGCTAATTATTGTCCATGCCTCTTCACAAGAATCGTGATGGAGAAAACACCAATTCAAATGGAATGAATTCCAAATGATGTTACTGCATGGATCGGGATTATAAATCCTACTATTTTCATCTAGGAAACAGTATTGAAATGGAAGTACTTGAAGCACTTGGAAAGTCTGTTGAAATTTTTCAAGTAAAAAATATTTCTTTAAAAAGACTTGATTATAAGTTCTTAAATAGTAAGATGAACAAAAATTGACTATTTTAGGCACAATAGTACCTAAAGGACCCAACAAATCCCTAATTGGAGTCATGGGATCCGATTCTTTTGTCGCATTATTATATCTTGAAGTATTGAAGGGGCCAATTCGAGAACAATTGGATGATGACAAAATTATGAAAGATTGGCATTCCTTATTTATATTCAACAACGTACCAAGAGTTCCCTGATGTTGGGGAAATAATTGAATCTTCGCCTTGGTATCAAAAGGATTTATATGGGTATGATCTAATTCATTATTGGAAATAAATCCTGAACCTGCCGTATCATACCTTTTTTCGGTATACAAAATAGTGGATTTTACTAACTCAATTCGGATGAAATCACGAAGCAGATCATTTGCCCTTATTTCAACAAAAGAAGCATGAACCTCTTCTTCTATAGAACTCTTTTTTTCTTGGTCCCAAGTCAATACTAAACAAGCCCGAACTAATTGAATACTTGTGTGAGAAATTCCTCGAATTGACTTGCCATTTCCATAAAGTATATAATTGACAATTCGAAGTTGTATATTATCCTTTTCCTGCAAGAGATCCTGAGAGAAAAGTGTTGCTAAATTTATCCCATCAGCTATTTCATATGTGACTACGGGCCGAACCAAAACAAAATACTTTTTTTTGATAGGTGTAATCCGTTGGACATAGATCCAATTTTTCAATTTTTTTGATCCTTTAGAATTTTTTTTTTCTATTCCTGGTGGTATCAAAACGCCACTGTGCCTAGATATTTTATCCACCTCTCCAGAAAAATGAATATCTCCAGAAAAGATTTTCAGTTCCATACTTTTTTTTTTTCTCTCTACTCGGACTAATCCACCTACTCGACTTCTTGTATTTATATTTAAAGCAAGTCGTGTATCTACTCCAACGATACTATTGTTCCGGACCATTATGGGCGAAGATCCGGGTAAGATATGCACTTCCTCGGGAATGAAAAAAAATCGATCTACTTTCATTTGCATTTGGTATTTCGGACTAATTTCTTTTGCTCCTCGATACTCAATCAAATCTTCTTTTTTTACGATTGAATCTACTTCGACAATCCCATATTTAGTAATTCCCGAACTGCTTCTTCTGTATTGCGGATCATCAAAATAAGCAAGAATACTATTTCTACGTAAAATACCATTTATAGGTATTTTCATCGAAATACCAAAACAGGGTATTAGTTTCTTTTCTTGTTCTTGATCATATTGTAAGGGAATCACGAATCTATTTCTTCTCTTTTTCGCCAAGGAATTCTCTTTACGAATAGAAGTAGAAGGCTCTATGAGATTCCAATAACCCTTGGATATGATTCGATAAGGTTTTGAATAGTCAATAATTTCCCTATCTTTTTTACCAAAAGTATCCAACAATTTATGTCTTACTTGATCATTAGTCAGTGAAATATATCTTTCTTCGAGAGAAAAAGAATTAGCATTCATTTGATCTTGATCCTTGTGGAGTGAAAAAGACACTATATTGGATCTGCATAGACCTCCTGCTAATATCCATAAATGACTTGTTTTTGGTAATAGATGAACATTACTATATGGATATTCGGGCGCATGATAGCCATCAGTACTCCAGTGCATTTCTCCTTCTGACTCAGAATAAATATGTTTTTGAACCCTCTCTTTAAAATGAAAAGTGGACGTTCCGGCACGAATCTCGGCAATCACTTGTTCTGATTCTACATATTGATCATTTTGAACTAAAATCAAACTTTTTGTTGGAATATTCACATTATGTAGAATATCTCGACTTTCAAGAGTTACATACAAGTCTATAAAACATAGAAAAGCAGGATGCCCATGACGGGTACGTGTGGGATGAACCAAATCCTCATCAAATTTTATTTTTCCATTAGAGGGAGCTCGTACATGTTCGGCAGTACCACCTGTGAATACTCCGCCGGTATGAAAAGTTCTTAATGTTAGTTGAGTCCCCGGTTCCCCAATTGATTGACCCGCAATAATACCTACGGCTTCTCCCAACTCGACCAGGTCACCATGAGTAGGACTCCGGCCATAACATAATTGACAGATCCAAGATGT